TGCTGATTCAACACACTTCCACTGGAGTGTCCGAGTAGATACTGTTATTTTCTCTCGAACCATAATAATATTATTTGATCAGATCATTGAATCATTTATTTCTCTTGTTTCTCTTGCTATTGAAATATCTTCCATTTTTTTTTCTATACACGTCTTTTTTTCGGGGGTCTACAGCCATTATGTGGCATAGGAGTTACATCCCGTACGAAAGTTAATAGTATACCACTTCTGCGAATAGCTCGTAATGCTGCGTCTCTTCCGAGACCGGGACCTTTAATCATGACTTCTGCTCGTTGCATACCTTGATCTACTACTGCACGAATAGCATTTGCCGCTGCGGTTTGAGCAGCAAATGGTGTCCCTCTTCTTGTACCTCGGAAGCCACAAGTACCGGCAGAGGACCAAGAAACCACTCGCCCCCGTACATCTGTAACAGTCACAATGGTATTATTGAAACTTGCTTGAATATGAATAACCCCCTTTGGTATTTTACGTGTACTCTTACGTGAACCAATACGTCCACGTGAACCCTTTTTCGGTATAGCTTTTGCCATATTTTATCATCTCATAAATTTGAGTCAGAGATATATGGATATATCCATTTCATGTCAAAACAGATCCCCTATTTGTATATCAGGTCTTTAATGAGCCTTATTATCCTTGTCTTTGTTTATGTCTTGGGTTCGAACAAATTACTATAATTCGTCCCCTACGACGTATTAGTCGACACTTTTCACAAATTTTACGAACGGAAGCTCTTATTTTCATATTTGCCACTCCTTACTTTAATTTTGAATCTACTTCTTGGAAGAAAATAAGTTTCTTGAAATTTTCCATTTTTAATGGTATTCCTACGAAATAAATAGGGAAACACCTAATCTTTCGAATCTTTGTTGCGGAGTCGATAAATTATACGGCCTCTGGTTGAATCATACCGACTTACTTCAATTTTGACTCTATCGCCTGGCAGTATCCGTATAAAACTACGTCGGATCTTTCCTGAAACATGACCTAGAATCATATCTTCATTATCTAAACGAACCCGGAACATCCCGTTGGGAAGCGATTCAGTAATTAAACCTTCATGAATCCATTTTTGTTCTTTCATTCCAGGCAAAACCCCCTTGAAGTATTAACTAGTGGAGGAAGAACCCTATTAGACAACCCAGCACTTCTCTTTTCTTTTTCACAAATAAGAAGTTTCATATTCAATTCGGATATTAGAAAGATTACCATATATAACACAAAATTTCTCCGCCTATTCTTTCTAGTCGAGCCTCTCGGTCTGTCATTATACCCCGAGATGTAGAAAGAATTACAACACCCATCCCACCTAAAATTCTAGGAATTCTTTGATAGTTAGAATAGATTCGTAGACCCGGCCGACTGATCCGTTTTAAATTTAAAAGATTTCTATAAGTGCTTTTCCTATTCCTTTTATGTCGTAGGGTTAAAACCAAAAAATATTTGTTGTTTTCTCGATGTTTTCTCACGTTTTCGATAAAACCCTCTCTTAAAAGTATTTTCACAATACTTTCGCTGATATTAGTAGATGCTACTCGAACCACGCTTTTTCTATACATATCGGCATTTCGTATAGAGGTTATTATGTCAGCAATAGTATCACTAGCCATGATTAATTAAAATTATTGGTGCCTCCAAATTTGGATATAATCAACATGTTTTTCTTTTTTTTTTTTTTTACGTATTTGTTTATGAATATGAATTTTAAAAGGTATATACGTGAGACAAAATCTACTAAATGAATCTTAATCTATTTCTTTTAAATACCCTACTATAACCATATCGTGGTCTCATTTTATAATACCTCGGGAGCTAATGAAACTATTTTAGTAAAATTGAACTGTCTCAATTCTCGGGCAATCGCACCAAAAACTCGAGTTCCTTTTGGATTTCCTTCTTGATCAATCACAACTGCAGCATTGTCATCATATCGTATTATCATACCGTTGTCACGTTTAAGTTCTTTACAAGTACGTACAATTACAGCTCTGACCACTTCTGATCTTTGTAGAGGCATGTTTGGAACTGCGTCTTTGATCACAGCAACAATAACGTCACCAATACGAGCATATCGACGATTGCTAGCTCCTATGATTCGAATACACATCAATTCTCGAGCCCCGCTGTTATCTGCTACATTCAAATGGGTCTGAGGTTGAATCATATCATTTTTTTTTTTTTATCTGTTTTTACAATACAAAGGTCAAAGAAAAAAAGAAATATTATTTGTCCAAAAAAAGAAACCTGCATCCGCTATTTTTAATTAGGGCCTATTTCTTTTTTAGCCCGAAATTATAAATTGAGCTCGTATAGGCATTTTGGACGCTGCTATTGAAATAGCCCTTCGGGCTATATTTTCTGTTACTCCACCCATTTCATAAAGAATTCGACCAGGCTTAACAACAGCTACCCAATATTCGGGAGAGCCTTTACCTGAACCCATACGTGTTTCTGCGGGTCTTACTGTAACTGGTTTATCTGGAAATATACGAACCCATATTTTTCCACCGCGACGTGCATTTCGTGTCATGGCTCGTCGACCTGCTTCTATTTGCCTAGATGTGATCCAAGCGGGTTCAAGTGCCTGAAGAGCGTATTTACCAAAACAAATAGTATTACCTCGATAAGATATTCCCTTCATTCTTCCTCTATGTTGTTTACGGAATCTGGTTCTTTTGGGGTTATAGTTGATGGTTTGTTTTGAATTCCATCTCTACTACAGAACTGGACGTGAGAGTTTCTTCTCATCCAGCTCCTCGCGAATAAAAATCAATTCCAATTAAGGATTTAGAATTCAATTCAGATATAATATAATTTGAATTAAGATAGACATGTATTTCATAAGTAATCTGCTGACTCATGGATTTCATTTAATCTAGATCAAATCTATTATTAATTTTTATATCTTATTTGTATAGTTATAGATAATAGATAACTAAATATATTAAATAACTTTTTTTCTTATATTTATCTATTTTAGATTTAGAATGTTAAAAGGAATCTTTCTTTTGTTTTACTCTTTATCGTATTGGATTGACCCTAAATTTAGCAATCCAAGAAAATAAAGTTTTCGCGGGCGAATATTTACTCTTTCAATTTCTATTTCAGTTCTATCATTAGTTCATAACTTTTACGAATAGATTAATTGGTTTCTGGTCGGTTCCGCCATCCCGATCAATGAATCGTTCGAATTCATTTTCACTAGAATCTTTTGAATTCACAGGTTCCATCGTTCCCATCCCTTCTTACTTAATGGTTAGGTCTGAATTCTACAATGGAGCTATTAGTTCTTGAGTCAATATTCTTAGTCTTTATTGGCTCGAAGCTCTTTATTTTTTGTTCGATGAGCAGATCCTTTTAATGATGAATCCTTATTGATGCTTTATTACACAGATTTTTTATGAGATGACTCATAGACCTTACATATTGGAATTTTATATCATCCATATTCTTTTTCTTTCTTTCTTTCATCCTTCCATTTATCCATACCCTTTCTTTTTTATTTCTATTGACAACTTAGAAGCAGATTTTTTAATGAAAAAGTATTTCAGTTGCTACAACAATATGAACAATATATCATATCTTGACTGGTTCTTTGGATCCAGATAATACGAAGGGATGAGTTGGTTATTACTTCTATAGTTATTTGTTTATACTATGGGGCTGGTTACTAACCCTCAAAAAACCAACGAGTCACACACTAAGCATAGCAATTTTATCAAAAGATTCATTTAATTTTTATTAAACCCTATAGAATTATAATTGTTTGTTCATTTTTTTATTGAAGAGAAAATCAAAATAAGAAAGAAATTTCTCTTTTTGTTCCATCGCCGGATAGAATGCAAAGGGAAATAAAGGTTTATTTTATTATTCCCCGTCTATAAATATCCAAATTTTGATGCCTAATACCCCATAGATAGTTCGAACTGTATAGGAACAATAATCAATTTTAGCTCGAATGGTTTGTAGTGGAACCCTACCCTCTCTGATCCATTCAACACGCGCAATTTCTTTTCCGTCGATACGTCCTGCAATTTGCACTTGAATTCCTTTTGTATCTGCTTGTTCAGTTAATTCTATAGCCTTTTTCATTGCTTTGCGAAAAGAAACTCTATTTTTTAATTGGCCGGCTATAAATTCTGCAAGAATATTAGGGTTTCCGTAAGGCTTTTCAATTCGTGTGATAGAAATGTTAAGTTTTCTATTTACAGAATTAAATTCTTTTTGTAAATTCATCTGTAATTCTTCGATTCCTCGGGGTCGACTTTCAATTAATATTTTTGGAAATCCCATATGGATTATGATTTGGATCAGATCGATTCTTTTTTGAATCTCTATACGCGCAATTCCCTCAACGCCAGAGGATGTTTTCATATTTTTTTGTACATAATTCTTGATATAATTTCTTATTTTTTGATCTTCTTGCAGACCCTCAGAATAATTTTTTGGTTGTGCGAACCAAAGGGAATGATGACCTTGGGTTGTACCAAGTCTGAAACCAATTGGATTTATTTTTTGTCCCATGTTCCCCCATTACTATTACTATACATATCATAATACGACATAGTTGTATCCTTTTTTTTCCATTTTGGTTTTTGTGACCACTTAATAGAGTCGGTATCTATATATCCACCTAAGGATATATCTTTCATTACAATAGTTATATGGCAGGTAGGTTTTTGTATGGCAAAACTACGCCCTCGAGCTCGAGGTTTTAATCTCTTCACGATAGTACCTTCATTTACTTCGGCTTTACTAATGACTAAATTTGCTTCATTGGAACCCATATTGAAACTAGCATTTGCTGCTGCAGAATAAACTAATTTGAAAATGGGATAACATGCTCGATAAGGCATGAGTTCTAATATCATAAGTGTTTCTTCGTAGGAACGCCCACGAATTTGATCAATTACTCTTCGCGCTTTGTGAGCAGACATAGATATATGTTGACCTAAAGCGTATACTTCTGTTTTCAT